AAAGATTGATGGATGAACTTAACAATTTGGATAATATATCCAAATCTATTCCTTCCTGATTGAAGAAAGGAATTCCTATGACTCCAACGAACAACGTAAATAAAACTAATACAAGCATCGGAAATAACATAGTATTGTCTGACTCATGGGGATATGAGAAAGTGCTTTTAGTGCCAAAATGAGTAATACTAATAAAAGGCTGCACCGTGCTTCTTACATTTTCATTACTATTTTCATTACTATTAATTCGATATGTGTTTAAAAAATAAGTTTTTTCATTGTTTTTCGTCGTTAATAAATATAATAAACGCAAATTTTTTTTAATAATTTCGGGTCCTTCTTTATCTTTACCCCATAGAGACATTGAATAGAACGAACTACTTTTTTTGCCACTGTAAGTTTGAAAATAAACGTTTAAATGTCCTTCAAAAGCAAGTAAATAGATCCGAAACATATAAAATGCAGTTAATCCTGCTGTGGACCAAGCTATTATTGCAAAAATAGGTGAATACAACCAACTATCATTAAGAATTTCATCTTTGGACCAAAAACAAGCAAGGGGTGGAATACCAGAAAGAGAAAGTGTACCCAATAAAAAAGCAGTTTTTGTAATTGGTACATGTTTTCTTAAACCGCCCATAAGAACCATATTCTGACTTTTATCTGGAGAATACCCAACAATAGCTTCCATCGCATGAATAATTGATCCAGATCCTAAGAACAACAATGCCTTCGAATAAGCATGAGTAATCAAATGAAATAAAGCAGCTCGATAAGACCCCATACCTAGAGCTAACATCATATAACCCAATTGAGACATTGTAGAATAAGCTAAGCTTTTCTTAATATCTTTTTGAGCAAGAGCTAAAGTGGCTCCTAAAAATAATGTTATTATACCTATCAAAGCTATTAGATTTAGAATGTAAGGTATAACTATGAAAAGAGGAAGAAGCCGAGCTACAAGAAAAATTCCTGCTGCTACCATAGTAGCGGCATGTATAAGAGCCGAAATGGGGGTAGGCCCTTCCATGGCATCAGGTAACCATACATGAAGGGGAAATTGGGCGGATTTAGCAACAGCGCCGGCAAATAATAGGGAGGCGCATAAAGTAACAAATAAAAAATTAACTTCATTATTATAAACCAAGTTATTGAATATTTCAAACAAATCCCGAAATTCGAAACTACCTGTTATCCAATAAAAACCAAAAATTCCTAATAATAAACCAAAATCCCCGACACGATTAGTTACAAACGCTTTTTGACAAGCATTCGCGGCACTGGGTCGTGTGAACCAAAAACCTATTAATAGATAAGAACACACTCCAACTAATTCCCAAAAAATATAAATTTGTATCAAATTAGAACTAGTAACTAATCCCAACATTGAAGTATTGGAAAAACTCATATAAGCAAAAAATCTCAAATATCCCTGATCATGAGACATATAATTGTCACTATAAATAAGAACCATAATTCCAACAGTAGTGATTAATATCGACATAATAGAAGTAAGTGGATCAACCAAGCAGCCAAATTCTAAAGAAAAATCATTATTGATGGTCCAAGACCATACATATTGATAGACAGAATTATTATTTATTTGCTGAATAGAAAAAAGGGCTGAAAAAACCATAACTATACTTAATAATAAAACACTAGGAAAAGCCCACATACGGCGAAGATTTTTTGTTGCCGTTGGAAAAAGTAGAAGTCCTGTTCCAATTAAGATAGGAACTGGAAGTGGAATGAAAGGTATAATCCATGAATATTGATATGTATATTCCATAAAAAAAAAAAAAAAAAAAAATTATCTTAATTAATTGTTTCTGAGTCACCGGTTCTTATTTCTTTTCTTTTGAAAGGGGTCGGTTAATAAAAAAAAATTAAGATATATAAAATAAAACTTAAATAGAATTTTCTAGCCTTAATTATTCTGAATCTTTCCAAACTACTTCAAATATTTAAAATCAAGAGGTTGCAATTGGTCAAATGATATAAATAAGTCACTAGTGAAAAAAAAATACGTATTTAATTTTATTAATACTGAATTGTTAATATTAAATTCAAATTTTTAAATAAAATTTTATGAAGATAAAAAATGAAAATTCGAATTTTCATTTTAATTATTACGTATTACAATAATTTTTTTATATCTATAGAACAAGGATAAATAATTATACCAAAAACAGTATTTGATATGAATCATAAAGCCCATAACTAAAACTATTTATTGTAATTCGGTTATTTAGAATCATTAACCAATTTGTTTTGTAACTAATTGTTTGTCTTCCATTACAATAAAAGCTATTTGTAGGAAATGCTATGATATCCAACACTTTAATTTTACGGAAAAAAAAGGGGCAAATAAAATGCCTTTAAATTATGTATTTTGTATCCTTTAACAGATTAACTACTAGTCTCTTTTGATAATTAAAATTTTGTGGACTCTTTCTTCGAGCTTGACCAATTAAATTAATATTAAATTAATTAATATAATAGAAAAAAAAGTTTTTTTTTTTTTTAATTAAGCGGGAGAAGGGTTGGGTTATTAAACTTTTAGATTTTTTTATTGCATGTATAAATGTAACACGACGAAAATAGAAAGAAAACAAAACGGACAATCTTTCTTTTTTTTTTTTTATTTTTTTTTATTTTATCAACTTCAATCTATTTGGCATAGTGTACCTTATCGTTCTTATTAATATTTTATGTGATTTTTACCCCCCCTTTTTGGGGGGAGTCTAATTTAGAGAAAAAATAGATAGAGAATAGTAAAGAACAATTGATTTTGAACAATAGATGTCTTTCACATCCAACCGAAAAACCTATTATAACTTTTTAATGGCAGTTCCAAAAAAGCGCACCTCTATTTCAAAAAAACGTATTCGTAAAAATATTTGGAAAAGGAAGGGATATAGGGCAGCATTGAAAGCTTTTTCGTTAGCGAAATCTCTTTCTACCGGGAGTTCTAAAAGTTTTTTTTGTGTAACAAATAAATAATCTGAATCGTTCTAATAACTAATAAAGTTATATAATTTTGTTTATAGTTTATTTATAAGATTATAGTTTATTTATAAGATTTATAAGTTATAAAAATGATAAATAATATTTATCAATTATAATTAATATTAACATCATAATAGTATAGTAAAAGAATAAATATTAATATATAAGATAAATTACAATATAAACAATATACATTAAAAAAAAAATAAATAAAAAAGAATGAGTCTCATAATGTTTTAATTTAAACGAATATAAAAATTAATTTGTTTTACTTTAATTTGAAGCCAAATTTTTCTTTCGTTTCTGATATAGATAAGAATTCTGTTGTCTACTGAATTCTAAAAATGAACGGTACTTTTTTGTTTGAAAAAAGGGTAAACGCAAGCGCAAGGTTTCGCCTTTCATTTTAGTATGTTTTATCATTTTCCGGATGGGGATTATCACTTTCCCCATCGCCCTTACTCAATAATAAACAGAATTTTTTTTTAGTTATATTTTTTATTTTATTTTAGTTATATTTTTTATTTTATATTATAAAGAAGAGGTCGTTGAAACTAATTGATTAAGTTTAAAATGTTTTTTATAATCTTTTAAATCATTATTCTTTTAAATCATTATTTTGGGTTTTAGAAATTATTATCACTATATAAATTCCTTAAACCCAATTAAATTAATAAAAAACCCAATTAAATTAATAAAAGCCCCGTTTACATTTTTAGGTAGTTATATGACGAATGCGCCAATTTTGAGTGATCTTTTTTAGATCCTATGTTTCGATTGGAAGATCGATCAAGATATAATATATATATATTAATTAAAAAATTTAGAAAATATTTTGAAGTATGGTACAATTTCTATACGAAATTTTTTTATATGATTGATACGACCATCCCAAATACCTAACTTAATGGTTTTGCTAAATCTTAACGCAAATTCTCTACACAACAAAAAATCCTAACGCAACCTAACTATGCAAATATTTACATAAATCTTTTGAGTGTATCGCTGAAATTGTGTTATATAAAAATTATTAATCGATAAAATTCATTTTTTATTTTAGATTAATAAAATAAATGATAAAAGAAATTAATCATTAAAAAATGCAAACGAGGCCTAACATTTTTTTTACTTATATCCAGGGATTGAAGTAAAAATTATCTAGTTACAACTGTTACATTTTAGTTTTAGGAGAGCATAAAGTAATAGCCTACGAAAAAATACATTGTTAGTTCAGTTAAATAAAAACGTTAACGAAAACGTTTTAATCCCTAATTTTTAAACAAGTTTTTATTCATCAATTTGAATGGTTTCCTAAAAAAAATATTGGATTGAATTAACTCCTTCAAGCTCGACGATTGAATAAAAATAGGTTATTATGATTTCGAATAAGCCGCTATGGTGAAATCGGTAGACACGCTGCTCTTAGGAAGCAGTGCTAGAGCATCTCGGTTCGAGTCCGAGTGGCGGCATGGCATCTTCTAAAAGAGTAAGTCCTATAATGAATTCAATTCCCGATTTCAATTCCTATAATTGAGGGACGCCCTTATTAATTTAATAATTTTTATGATATTTTCAACTTTAGAGCATATATTAACTCATATATCCTTTTCGATCGTTTCAATTGTAATTACAATTCATTTGATAATTTTATTAGTCGATGAAATCGTAGGACTAGATGATTCGTCAGAAAAGGGGATGATAGCGACTTTTTTCTGCATAACAGGATTATTAGTTACTCGTTGGATGTATTTGAGGCATTTACCATTAAGTGATTTATATGAATCATTAATTTTTCTTTCGTGGAGTTTTTCCATTATTCATATTATTCCGTATTTTAAAAAACTTAAAAAACATAAAAACCATTTAAGCGCAATAACCGCGCCAAGTGCTATTTTTACTCAAGGTTTTGCTACTTCGGGCCTTTTAACTGAAATGCATCAATCCGCGATATTAGTACCCGCTCTCCAATCCCATTGGTTAATGATGCACGTAAGTATGATGGTATTGAGCTATGCAGCTCTTTTGTGTGGATCATTATTATCACTAGCTCTTCTAGTCATTACATTTCGAAAATTCATAAGGATTTTTTGTAAAAGCAATAATTTAGAAAATGAGTCAGTTTACTTTAGTGAGATTCAATACGTGAACGAAAGAAACAATGTCTTACGAAACACTTCTTTTATTTCGTCTCAAAATTATTACAGGTATCAATTGATTCAACAATTGGATCGTTGGAGTTATCGTATTATTAGTCTAGGGTTTATCCTTTTAACCGTAGGTATTCTTTCGGGAGCAGTATGGGCTAATGAAGCATGGGGATCCTATTGGAATTGGGATCCAAAGGAGACTTGGGCATTTATTACTTGGACCATATTCGCTATTTATTTACATATTAGAACAAATAAAAATTTTGAAAGTGTAAATTCTGCAATTGTGGCCTCAATGGGCTTTCTTATAATTTGGATATGCTATTTTGGGGTTAATCTATTAGGAATAGGGTTGCATAGTTATGGTTCATTTACATTAACATCTAATTGAATAAAAGACTTGACGAATATAAACATAGGACGGCATACAGGTATATATACGAAAACTTCATGGAAACAATCAAGAACCATTTGAATCATTTCCATTACTTGATTCAAATGGTTCTCACAAATTCAAAAGATATCTAGTTATAATAGAATTCCAATTTTTTTATTTTACTTAAAAGAATATAAAAGACTCATTTTTTTATTGTACAATCAACCATTTTTAAAATCATGGGATTTCAGTTTCATTTTTTGGTTTACTCACAAAAACTATCGAAAAAAATAATTGGATATAATAGCTTCGACCTTGTCAACTGATAATGATAAAACGAAATCGGGATAAACGCCAATACCTATTACAGGTAAAAGGATAGAGATCGAAACAAATAATTCTCGCGGTCCAGAATCAAAAAAATAAGAGTTTGGGGCATTAAAAAGCTTGTATCCATAGAACATCTGGCGTAACATAGATAATGAATAAATAGGAGTTAATATCATTCCAATTGCCATTACAAAAGTAATTAATATTTTTGTCATTAAAAGATATTTTTGACTAGTAAGTATTCCAAAAAAAACTAACAATTCGGCAACAAAACCGCTCATGCCCGGTAATGCAAGAGAAGCCATTGATAAGATACTGAAAGTCGTGAATATTTTTGGAATTGCGATAGCCATTCCGCCCATTTCGTCGAGATAAACAAGACGTATTCTATCATAACTCGTTCCGGCCAAGAAAAAAAGCGCAGCGCCAATAAATCCGTGAGAGATTATTTGTAAAATGGCTCCGTTGAGTCCTGTATCGCTTATAGAACCAATTCCTATAATTATGAAACCCATATGAGATACAGAAGAGTAGGCTATTCTTTTTTTTAAATTACGCTGACCGGGAGATGTTGAAGCTGCATAGATTATTTGAATTGTGCCTACTATAATCAACCAGGGAGAGAATATAGAATGGGCGTGGGGTAATAATTCCATATTGATCCGAACCAATCCATACGCTCCCATTTTTAATAAGATTCCGGCTAAAAGCATACAAGTACTGTAATGTGCCTCTCCATGGGTGTCTGGTAACCATGTATGTAAGGGTATGATCGGTGATTTGACAGCAAAAGCAATAAGAAATCCAATATAGAATATTATTTCCAGTGCTACAGGATACGATTGATTAGCTGATGTTTCAAAATTTAATGTTGGTTCATTGGAACCATATAAACCAATACCCAAAACTCCCATTAATAAAAAAACGGAACTTCCTGCAGTGTACAAAATAAATTTTGTAGCTGAATACAAACGTTTCTTTCCCCCCCACATGGATAGAAGTAGATAAACTGGAATTAATTCTAACTCCCACATGATGAAAAAAAGTAAAAGGTCTCGAGAAGAAAATGGTCCTATTTGACCGCTATACATTGCTAACATCAGAAAATGGAATAGTCGGGAATCTCGAGTAATCGGCCGAGCCGCTAAAGTAGCTAAAGTTGTGATAAATCCTGTCAGTAAAATGGGTCCTATAGAAATTCCATCTATTCCCAATCTCCAGTAAAAATCAAAAAAATCGATCCATTTATAATCCTCTGTCAGTTGCATTAATGGATCATCCAATTGGAAACGATAACCGAATGCATAGGTTGTTAGAAGGAGTTCTACTATGCATATACATATAGTATACCACCGAATGATCTTATTTCCTCTATGAGGGAGAAAGAAAATTAAGGAACCCGCGAATATTGGCAAAACTACAACTAGCGTTAACCAAGGAAAATTATTCATGGTAAAAACAAGATAAACTTGGACCAGAAAAACCCGTGCTCAAAATAAAAAGTTTTTGAGCGCGGGTTTTTGTCGGTAAAGGTAAAAAAATCAAATGTATTCAAGTAGGGTTTTCTGGAACGTATTAATAAGCCAGACCCATACTTCGAGTTGTTTCATGCCATAAATAAACTCGAACACTCAAGAAATCTGTCGGACAGGCGGATTCACATCTCTTACAACCGACACAGTCCTCTGTTCTTGGAGCAGAAGCAATTTGCTTAGCTTTACACCCGTCCCAAGGTATCATTTCTAATACATCCGTTGGGCAGGCGCGCACGCATTGAGTACACCCTATACACGTATCATAAATCTTTACTGAATGTGACATTTGGATCTATAAATTTTTGAATGTCAGAAAGTTTCGATCTAGTAAACTTGTAAATGAATCATATATTTAGACACCAGATGAATCAATAATTTATCATAATTTTTCTAATCAATCTACTTCTGGATTGACTCATGCGATAGAGCCAAGATACTTTAATTTCTTACATTTTTGAAAACATGTATTATTACGTAATGTATGGTCATGGTAATTCTAATTTATGAATATTAGAATTTATATGATTAATACTACTTATTCAACAAATTCGATTGATTGATACGAGTTGATTTTCTGTTACGATAAATTGATGAAACAATAGCCGGGCCAATAGCTGCTTCAGCGGCTGCAATAGCTATAACAAAAATTGAGAAAATATTTCCTTTTAATTGGCGACTATCAAAAAAATCAGAAAATGTTACGAAATTCATATTAACCGCATTCAGTATAAGTTCAAGACACATAAGGGCTCTAACCATATTCCGGCTCGTGATCAATCCATAGATACCGATAGAAAATAAGTAGGCACTCAAAACAAGTACATGTTCGAGCATCATTGACCAACTCCTTATCAATTTCGATTCATTTCAATATGAACTGAACAGCAATTCAACAGATTCAATTGACTAGAATAAAAAAAAGTACGGAACAAAGGCAGATTTTCTATTGTTATTGTTATATAGAATAGATTGAATAATTTCTATTTTAGACATAAACAATCTTTAATTAATTTAGACATAAACAATCTTTAATTAAAGGGAAATAAATGTAATGGAATAAAACCGAACAGAGTTTAATGTGCATTGCTAATTCTATAAATTTTTTACTGTCGCGCCACGGCAATTGCACCTATCAAAGCGGCTAAAAGAATTATCGAAACGAATTCAAATGGAAGAAAAAAATCTGTTGATAAATGAATTCCAATTTGTTGACTATTACTTATCAAATCTTGCTCTATAATCTGGTTTGATCTTGTAGTCCAAATAATTCCGTACCATGACGTATCCGTAATAATAATCATGAGTAAAACAAAAATACTTGTACAAATTGGCAAAGTAACCACATCCCCAATGGTCCAAAGATTCAAATCTTTGTAATATTCTGAACCATTCATGAACATCACAGCAAATACGATTAAAACATTTATAGCTCCCACGTAAATAAGAAGTTGTGCAGCAGCTACAAAATAAGAGTTTAATAGAATATAGAATAAGGATATACAAACAAGAACCAGTCCCAATGAAAAGGCAGAATAAATGGGGTTGGTAAATAATACCACCCCCATACCTCCTAGTATAAGAACCGATCCCAGAAAGACTAAAAGAAAATCATGTATTGGTCCGGGCAAATCCATTATATGTAAAATAAGAGATAAATAGAAATGTTTTTCATGACCTTATTGAGACCCGACCAGAAATTTTTTTTTTTTTTATGATTTTTGAGCAATTCCTAATTTAATCCTAAGTAAATAAATACTAAGGGATATGAATAAATGTGAGTACTATTATTGTATTGGACTAATTTCATTCTTTATCTGAAAGAGTCGTTCTAATTCTAAACTATATATTTTAAAACAATTATGGATATATTAATTAATGGATTTTCAATCCAAATTAAGACGCGTTTCTTACCAACCAATCAATAGTTGGTATTTGTAGTTATTGACCAAACAACACGAAAGAAACCTAAATTCCTTCTATATTAGTTATTAGTAAAGTAATTCTAAATTATTCGTTAATCAAGAGATTTACTTATTTATTTGAGGCGAATTCAAAATTGTTCGAATTGTATAATCGTCAATTACTGACATTGGTAAACGACCCAAAGCAATTTGATTATAATTCAATTCGTGACGATCATAAGTAGAAAGTTCATATTCTTCAGTCATTGATAAACAATTCGTTGGACAATACTCAACGCAATTACCACAAAATATACAGACTCCGAAATCAATACTGTAATTAAGCAGCCGTTTCTTGCGAATATCAGTTTCCAATTTCCAATCAACAACGGGTAGATCTATAGGACATACACGAACGCATACTTCACAAGCAATACATTTATCAAATTCAAAATGGATTCGACCGCGGAAACGCTCCGCGGTGATTAATTTTTCATAAGGATATTGAATAGTTACGGGTAAACGATTTGCGTGGGATAAAGTAATCATGAAACTTTGACCAATGTACCTTGCAGCTCGTACTGTTTGTTGACCATAATTCATGAACCCAGTTACCATAGAGAACATATCGTTAATATATATATGAATAGTTTTATGTTTGTTTATTTCTCTTGTTTGAGACACGTTGTGAATATAGAATGTTACTTTACAGTGAAAAGAGTTGGAAAGAAGTTGTTAATAATAGATTACCGAGAGAAATAGGTAAAAGAAATTTCCATCCAAGATTCAATAGTTGGTCCATTCTTAGCCTCGGTAAAGTCCATCTTGTTGTGATAGGAATGAACAAGAACAAATAAGTTTTAGCTAATGTAATAAAGATACCAATTATCGCTCCAAAAACTCCACATGTTTTATTTATTTCAAAAAGCTCAGAAACATATATGTCCGGAATAGATATATTCCAACCTCCCAAGTAAAGAACTGTTACAAATAATGAAGAAACCAATAGGTTTAGATAGGAAGCAACATAAAATAACCCAAATTTTATACCCGAGTATTCGGTTTGATAACCTGCTACTAACTCTTCTTCTGCTTCTGGTAAATCAAAAGGTAATCTCTCACATTCTGCTAGGGAAGAAATAATAAAAATGATAAACCCTATAGGCTGACGCCACAAATTCCATCCCCAAAAACCATATTTTGATTGCGCCTCAACAATATCAATTGTACTTGAACTGTTAGATAATTATAGTCGGTGATACCATCACTGTTACCATCGCTATTACAGAACCGTACATGAGATTTTCACCTCATACGGCTCCTTGAAGGCCAGAAATAAATATAGGGACCGCGTCAGTATTCTTTTTTGAATCTTGATATGTTTGTAGGATGGATAACTATCGGCCGGTCCCAAATTAGACCAATTGAATTCTGTCTGTTATAATTATTTTAATTCAAAATTAAATAAAAAAAGTACTTCTGAATTGATCTCATCCTTTCTTTAATTTAATAATTTCAATTTTCAATTCTTCTTTGTTCAGTAATAACTTAACTGTTCAATAAAATACTTCTTGTAAAAATATCAATAACCCGTTGGTTTCACGTACGAAAAAAAATTCTATATTAATTAATGAATTATGACACAAATTATATATCTATTAATATGTATATGGGAAAGAATAAAAGTAACAAAGAATAAATAAAGTATATCTTTCTTTTTTTTTTTTTTTTTTTCGTTCCTATTCTTCTTTCTATTTCTGAGAAAAAGAGGGCTTTCAAAATAAAGTAAAGGATTATTTCGTTTCGAATAGTTATTTATTAAATCGGTGGATAGGAGTATACTCTGGATTGGAATCGTGTCATGGGGAGTACTGCCTGATCATTTCTACCAACTTAAAGCCCCAATTAGTATTCTTTGTTTGTATATTATGTAAAAATGTCCTTTTGGAGAATTTACATAATCTCCATTACTAATCCTTTACATATGTTCGTGTTTCTAACCATCCACTCGTTTTTGCTCAATCCCCCGTTATGCTAATACATAAAAATGATAGTGAAAACTCAATACGGTTGATCTTTTGAACCCGCTTCAAGTCAGGATGACTAATCAACCAATCTTGGGGGAAACGGTCTCTTCTGTTTATGTTTATTTCCGCTTAACTCTCTAACTCTTATACATAGAAAATGAGAATCAATCTTTTTACTGCGAATTTATATATAAGCTGTTTTCTTTCACTCATATAACTATTTTATTTAGTTCATCAACCCGAATAATGAATAAAAAAAAATTAAGATATCTACTCAATCCATTCCAACCCTTTCCTTGAAAGGAAGGAATAGAGAAAAGTTTATGTCTATGTATCAACGAATCGCACGTAGAGATATTGATAACACACATAAAGTTAATGGTATTTCATAACTAATCGATTGAGCAGCAGCTCGTAGACCGCCTAAAAAGGAATATTTATTATTTGACCCGTATCCCGACATAAGAAGTCCAATTGGAGCAATACTGGAAATGGCAATCCATAAAAAAACACCGATATTGAGATCCGCTAAAACAAGGTGATATCCAAAAGGAACTACTGAATAGCTTACTAAAATTGATATGACTGCTATGGATGGCCCGATACTGAATAAACGAGTATCCCCCCTAGATGGAAAAAGATTTTCTTTGAAAAGTAGTTTTGTCCCATCTGCTAGAGCTTGAAGAACTCCCAAAGGGCCGGCGTATTCAGGTCCAATACGTTGTTGTATCCCTGCCGATATTTCTCTTTCTAACCATACAATTACCAGTACGCCTATTGTGATTCCCACTACAAGAGTCAAAATAGGAACAAGAACCCATAGAATTCCATAAACCTCTTTAAAAAATTCTAATCTAGAAAAAGAATCGATATCTTGTACTTCCGGTGTATCAATTATCATTTCAACGATCAACTTCTCCCATAATGATATCTATACTACCTAGTATCGTCATAATATCAGCCAATTTCATTCTTTTAACTAACCGCGGAAGAATTTGCAAATTGATAAAACCCGGTGGGCGGATTTTCCATCTCCAAGGAAAACCACTCTGATCCCCTATGAGAAAAATTCCCAATTCTCCCTTTGGGGCTTCTACTCTCACATAAAGTTCTTGTTTCGGCAATTCAAATGTAGGAGACGGCTTTTTACTAATAAATCGATATTCAAAATCATTCCATTCCGGATTCCTTTCTCTATCAAAGTATCGTATTTCTAAATTCTCATAGGGTCCCCCTGGAATTCCTTCCAGGGCCTGTTGAATAATTTTTACGGATTCTATCATTTCACCAATTCGGACTAGATAACGAGCCAATGAATCTCCTTCTTTTTGCCACTGTACTTCCCAATCAAATTCGTCGTAACATTCATAATGATCAACTTTACGAAGATCCCATTGTATTCCGGAAGCTCGTAGCATTGGTCCCGATAAACCCCAATTTATTACTTCCTCTCTACCAATAATGCCTACTCCCTCGACTCGTTCTAAAAAAATAGGATTTCGTGTAATAAGTTTTTGATATTCAGCAACTCTTGTTAAAAAATAATCGCAGAAATCCAAACATTTATCTATCCAGCCATGAGGTAGATCGGCCGCTACTCCTCCGATACGAAAATAATTATGCATCATTCTCATACCGGTGGCAGCTTCGAATAGATCATATACTAATTCTCTTTCTCTGAAAATATAGAAAAAGGGAGTTTGTGCACCAATATCCGCCATAAAAGGACCGAGCCATAACAGATGAGAAGCTATACGACTCAACTCCAACATAATTATTCTGATATAGCTGGCTCTTTTAGGTACTTGAATATTTCCCAACTGTTCCGGTCCGTTTACAGTTATTGCTTCTGTGAACATAGTAGCTAAATAATCCCACCGTGTTACATAAGGCAAATATTGTATAATTGTTCGATTTTCCGCAATTTTTTCCATTCCTCGGTGTAAATAACCCAATATTGGTTCACAGTCAATAACATCTTCACCATCTAGAGTAATGATGAGTCGAAGAACACCATGCATTGATGGGTGGTGGGGGCCCATATTGACTATCATGAGGTCTTTTCTTGTAGCCGGTATATTCATAGGTTTTTCCTCGATTCATTCTTTCATGAATTGCTGAAAACGAAAAAAAGTTCATTAAAATTCAAGATCTAATAAATCAAATAATTCAAAATGCCTTTATAAAAATAAAATTAACGAGTTTTTGACTCCCGAATATCCAACCGATTAATTAATTCTTTATAACATATTCTATTTTTCTTTGACAAATAAGACAGTAATCGTTGGCGTTTTCCCAGAATTTTACGTAAACCTCTCTGAGATAAATAGTCTTTTTTGTGTAATTGTAAATGTGAAGTAAGTCTTCGTATCCTATTGGTGAAACTAACTATTTGAAATTCAACAGATCCTCTGTTTTCGTCTTTTTCTTCTTGTGAAATAACTGAGATGAATGAATTTTTTACCATAAACTGAAATCTTCTCTCCCCCCCTCTTTTTATTTTAAGATATTTTTTATTGATAGATATCTTTATTGATCAGTAATAATAATGCCCCTAATTTTTATTTGGTATATACAATAATTTGAATTTCGTTATTAATTTCTAATTTTTTTAATTTAATAAAACTTACTCAATCCTATTTTCATTTTAAAATTGGATTTGAAAGGGGATACAAAAGTATGGTTGGTTTCTTCACTCACAAAAGATAAAAGTTTAGACCTAAAATAAGAAAATTTTGTTCATTCTAGATCTAATTGATATGTCATTGAATTAGTATCATGTATCAGAATGGAATGTAAGACAATGTATGCGTGCATCTCTTTGGCGTCATAGACCAGATATGGTATGGTAAATATAGGAAAAATGTACTATTAATGAATTTTCAATCGCGGATACATATGTATCCTTACCATACTGAAACAACTGCCATTATTGGTATTAAACCAATAACGATTCATACAAGCTAAATCTTCTAATCGATAATTGGGCCAAAGAAATAGCTTTAATTTTAGAAGTTTTTTTTTATATTTTTTGCTTTTATCCACAACTTGACTGTTTACCTCATTCCCATTACAAAAAGATGCCTTTCTATGTCTATTCTTAGAATTTAAACAAATTAGAATTCGCAATTCTCTACGACGTCTAGGCGATAAAATATTTTCAGGAACAAACAAATCATAATTTTTTTTATATCTATTTCCAGTCATCTTTTGATGTTTTGTAATGACTTCATCAGAATTCTTATCAACATGCTTTTTTTCTCGGTATCTTTGATTTATTTGATGTTTACTTTTATGAACTAATGAAATACCGAGGGTTTGATACATAATAAATTTTCCATCATTTTTTATAGCTAGACGAATTGGTTCAATAATCAAAAATCCCCTTTTAATAAATTCTGTAAGAGTTACATCTTTCTGAATCGTCAAAATATCCAGACTCATTTCGCCCCTTTGAATAGAGGATATAGTAATTTCTCTTGGATTTATCAGTCTAAGCAGGAGACAATATACGTTGATGTTATTGATTATTTTTTTATTTAAAGAATCATCCCATCTCAATTGAAAATACAAATACCTTTTTAGGAAGAAATCAAACTCCGCTTTTGTATTGATCTTGTATTGCTTTTTATTTCTATGTTTTTTCATGTCCGATCCCGTATAATCTTCTTCAACATCTTTTTCTTGGTTTGAAAGAGCTGATTTAAGATCTGCTTGGCCCGTGGATTCTTTTTCTCCTTGATTTCGGTTTTCTAATTCAAGAGATTTTTTTTCATTCGCCGATATTGATATAAAAGGATCTCTTTTTTTATTTCCAGTGATGCTTTTGTTTTCACTAGCATTTTTTTTTATATTAGAATTAAAAAGTAGTAATTTAATTGGTATAACCCACGGTTTCATTTTATACGTATTATAAAGTCTCACAAATTCTGGCAAGAACCAAAGTTCCAGATTTGATATGGGACGACTTAGTATTTCTTCATTCATTCCCATCCAATCCAAAAGGGGTTTTTGATTGGATAGGTTGATTTTTTGATCTTGCTGAAGTGTGAGATAAAAAAGACCTTTATTTTTTATTTTATCAATTATTTGATACTTATTAACCCTAGTCTTAGTATATTTATTACTGTTAGTGTCAGTATCAATATTGATCCAGGCCTCAATATCGACTTTCGTTTTAAGACAAAAATCGAGAATTCTCCAATCAAAATATTTTCTATCCGTATTTTTATCCATATCTCGAATATCATCTTCTACCATATTAAATGATTTTTGTTTATGTGTGTTGTAATTATAAAAAATATCTTGGTTAGTTTTTACTTGTAATGGTGATCCATAAATTGAAGAGTACTTCTTAGTTTCAGAATTTATAGATTTATATGCTAAAAGATCATATCTATATTGTTTTTTAAAATTATCCTTTTGATTCAATAATAAATCCGTTTCCATTTTTGTTTTTTTTTCGTAGTGAATTAATTCATCTTTTTCATATAAATCACACAAATCTTTATATAAATCTTTATTTTGAGCTATACAGTTCAATATATTTCGCCATTTTTGTGGTACTACTCTAGACCATTTAATTTGAGATACATCACATTGATATTGATAATGACTCCTTAACCAATTTGTCCATTGATTCATTCCAGAATTGCGAAGATTCTTAGGTCTTAATTCGGAATGAAATAGTTCTTGTCTTACAACAAAAGAATCCTTTATTTCATTCTTAAGAAAAAGGGGGTTTCCATTATATTGAAATACGGATTTCAATTTCTCTAACTTAATAAGTTGGGTTTGTGATAATTTGTAAAATACATATGCTTGTGAAAAGTAAGATAAGTCAAAAAAAGTCTTTGAATTTTTTTGACTAAGACTAATATTAGTATTAGAAAGTGACTCTTTTATAATCGAAATAAATTGAATTAAACTTTGATTTGTTTTATTAATTCTTTCTTGATTTGCTTCATTACTGTTAATGTTTTTATTAATAATTTTTTTTGTTGATTCAAGAAAAAGTTGTGTATTGATACTAGGAATATTAATCATAGATAGAAAGATATCTATGTATATCTTTTCAATGAAAAATATTATAAAATAATGGGATTTACGGATTAATCGAGCAGTTCTTCTTTTTAATATCTGCCAAATATTTTTTTGTGATTCCAATCTTTTATCATCATAACTTATTTTGTTAGAACTCAAATTTCTATCTGAAGTTATAAATCCCTTTTTCTTGTCTTTTGTAATTTTTTCTATTTGATTTATGATTGTGTTTATTCTATCAGTCAGATCTTGCATTTTTTTTTCTGTTAATGAATAATTTGTCCAATCCTGAGATCTAATTTGAATGGACGATTCCTGAATCATCCGATTACTGATTATTGAATCTTTTTTAATTTCACTCAATTCATATACTTCTATTTCTCTCAATCCAAATAATATAATTGGGTTTATTTTTGAGAGTTCTTTTATTATTTCTTTTATAAACAGAATGTTTTTAATGATCCATTTTTTTGGTTTTTTTGAGACATTTAGAAACAATTTTGTTTGTTCTTTAAAAATTCCTAGAATTATAAAACATTTCTTTTGCAATTTTTTTATTTTTTTTTTGAGTTCTTTTAAAATCGGTTCAAAAAATGAAAGTTTTTTTCTGGGAGAACCAAAAGGTAGTTCAGCTTCCATTCCAAAAATTGTTAAAAAACAAAAATCATTTTTTTGACCTTGCTTTTTCATTGGATCGTTATAAGGGGCTCGTAACTTAGATCTGTGCCAAGGTTTAAGACGAAAAGGAAATAGGATCTTGATCTGAATGCCGTCTGTTAACCAGTTTTTTGGAAATTCTTTTTCTGATAATTGAACGCCGTTATAGGTACATTTAACATGCATTTCTCTATTCCAATCCTTTAAGTCCTCATACCATTCCGGAAATTGAAATAATAGTATACGGACGATATTTTTAGCTATTATCAATGAAGGTAATATAATATATTTTCTAAGAATTGATTGGGTTACTAATAAAAAACCTCTCATTACTTGAGCAAGTAAAATACTATCCCAGGCTTCCGCTATTTGTATACGCACTTTCTCCTTTCTTTTGTCTTCTTCTTTTTTGTCCTCCTCTTTTTTTTTCGCGCTTTCTTTTGTCTTTTTCTCTGTATAATTCGAAATTGTGAAT